CAAAGAAAAAAAAACATGTATGTATATGTAATTGTCAGTAAAGTTGTTTCTTTTTTTCTTCAAATCCAAAAAATGCTTCTTACTTTATACATAGGTCATCAATTCAGCATTGGATAAAAAGGGATGAAATGGCCACTTTTCTAATCCAATTTAAAGGGTTCAAATTATCAATATGAGTGCTATATATCGAAAAAATTTCTAACTATAAATTTTGAACCCATCTATGTATTAACATATTAATAGTGGTATAAAGAGTACCATTTTGCATCTGGACTTAAAATGGTTTAACTTTAACCATGTTAATGGTCCCACATTGTTGGTTGATAGAGAATCAAAGCAAAGGGGATTTACCAACAAATTACGAAATGCTATGGTTCTTACATATGATTTCTTAATTTATTCAGAAGTAATTCGTGGGATCGTGCACCTTTCTTTCCTCGTTATAACTAAAAAAGTGCATCTGGTTGGATCCAGCCTATTCTTGAAATAAACAACTCGCACACACTCCCTTTCCAAAAAAGATCAATACACCGAACACTACACTTAGATTTATTAGATTTGTTGCTAAAATATCGGTATTAAACCCGAAACTCCCGGCGGATGGCCAGTGACCCAAGGAAACGAAAGAATCGGTTACATTTTGCATAGGATCTCCCTTATATAGATAGAAAAAAAAATAGAACAAAGCTAAGTTATTTTTGTATCACTTTGTCCCTATTTTTTTTTGTTTCAATTAAAATTCCCAATAAGAATGATAATTATTAGAATTAAGTACCAGGCCCCACCTCAATTGTGAAATACCTCGTTGCAACATTTCCTAAAATGGAAAAGGGTTCTGTTGGACTAAGAAGGGGAAGGAAGAAAGCGAGTCGGTCTGCTAATTCCTCATCCTCAAATCAGTCCTTCCCGGAGTTATTGTCTCAACGAATCAATAATTGTAGGAGCGAAATCGTGATATAATTCGAAAAAGTAAGTGGCAAGTCTAAGGCCATAAAATAATAAAAATTATACGTATTTAAAATATTTCTAGCATTAAACTAAACAAAAGGATTCGCAAATAAAAGCGCTAATGCTACAACCAGCCCATAAATTGTTAAAGCTTCCATAAAAGCTAGACTAAGTAATAAAGTACCTCGTATTTTTCCTTCCGCCTCAGGCTGTCTTGCAATACCTTCTACAGCTTGGCCCGCAGCAGTACCTTGACCAACTCCAGGTCCAATAGAAGCAAGCCCTACAGCCAATCCAGCAGCAATAACGGAAGCGGCAGAAATCAATGGATTCATGATAAGTTCCTCGCACAAAAATAAAAAAAAAAATGGTTAATGATACAATCAAACAATGAATTATAACTTAATAATTATTATTCCATCGCTAATATTCATCCAATACAAACCAAGAACTCCGAATTCAATTAATAATATTATTGAATCATCCGAACTACTTCAATATCTCTTTTTTAGTTCCTATTTTCTACGAATTCCTTGCCTTTGTGAATTAATATGACTTTAGTTGTTCCATTTTTTGTTCGGAACCTTTCTTTGAATTCTTTTTCTTGATTTCAATTTAATATCTTTATTTCATTCAATTCACAGTTACAGAACAGACGGAATGGAAGGGCTTCTATTAAAATAAAATCCCGATCGAAATTCACAATAATAGGGCACATTTTATATAGCTTTAGTTCATATATAACTAGTCAATTATCACATATACATATCTTTTTTACATAATGTAAACCAATTATTCGTATCTTAGATTCAATAGGAATCTAGAATCCTTTTTTGAAACATCCACAAAAGTTGGCTTATAGCCATTAGATTTAATATACTTAGTTTGACTCCCTCTCGTAACTAAACTTTTTTTTTGTAAACTAAACTATTTTAGTTATCATTATCGCACATGGATACAGTATCTAAATAGACAGATTCATTATGCGGAATGCCAAATTAGTGTGTAGAAATATCAATATCAGTATTTGATTAATCTAATCTAAGTCCATACAATTCTAATTTGATTGTTTAGTTTAATAGAATTTTCTTTTGGTCAATCGTTGTTGAGTTGAATGAAATCCACTGAAATGGTTAATTGTTCCATAGAAGATCTTTTTTGAAATTGCACATCATAATACCATAAGAATTCTTATTCAAATTATAACTATTACTATTGGGATTGTATAGAATATTCATTGGAGGGAGGTATGATATTAAAGGGCCAAACCTAAAGTTTAGGAAAGAGATCTTTTAGATCTCTCCCCCCCCTTTTTTTTACAACAATTCCCTTCTATCGTAATCTTTTTTGCTATTCCTTGTTGTTTTGGTACTCTAGATGCTAGATGGTAATCTAGCATATTTTATGTGACTTAAATAGATTATCTTGAGCCAGGCATACTGGCTACGCTAAGAAAAAAACGACTAGTCAATGATGACCCTCCATGGATTCTCCTATATAAGCCGCAGCTAAAGTTGCAAAAATAAGAGCTTGAATACCACTTGTAAATAAT